CAAATCTTCGCACTTATCACTTATCAGAGTCCATTTCATAAGGATCTTCTCACTTATCCGAGTCCATTTCATAAAAATCTTCTCAAGAATTACCCATGGTATATCAAAAATATCTTGAATTTTTGATACCAAGTTTGGTAATATCAAGTTGAAATAAATCTCGGAAAGGATGGATCTTATAAGTTTGAACCCACTCGTAGTTAAGATCGTGGGGAGATATTTTTTGTAAATATTGCACTCGTAGTAATAAATATTATCTTTTTATCTTTAATATCTCCCTCGAAAATGATCACAGAAATCAGATCTTTTTTTTTTTAAGGTTATCTTGATCCTACGTTTATTAACATATTTTTTTTTGCTTCGAAAACGAAAAAGACTCCAGTTTTCTTTCTTTCCGGATGGTAAAGATTTCTTAGAACATGGATTTGATTAACACTCCATGTTTGAATTGACACTGAGATACGGATGCAAGTTCTTAACTTTTGAATCAGATCGATTCATATATGATGAATAAAATCTCCAAAGAATTTCTAAAAAGTCCGTGATCGAGGAACTTTCTCTATAGCTATAGAATTTTGGATCGGCTGTAATTGGATCAAAATTTCTTGGTGGCGAGATGAAAGATCTTAAGGATTCCAGATTGGATTTCTTTGGATAAAGAGTCCTTGGAAAAACAAAAGATCCGTAAAACTTATTATAAATTTTTCGATAGAATTTAGATAATTTATACATAAAAGACTTGTACAAATTATCTCTTGTGTTACCCCTTTGTGGAAAATCCTGATCGTGAGGTATTTGTGTGTCAGAGATTCGCAGAGAAAGAGTCAAAAAAAATTGTTTTTTTTTTACCGACGTACAAAGAAGAAATTATTTTGTTGCGAATAAACAATATAATTCTTTTCAATTGGCTGGAATTTTCTACTTCAATGAGATTCGATCTTGTTAAATCATATTCAATATTGCATAAGATATTTTTTCCTTTCCTAATAAACCGATTTCCCAACCACACATTGTCGAACCAAAAATTCGATTCGTGCGGATTCTTCCCCCAACTAACCATCGGATGGATCATGTATACACAACAATAGAAATTCAAGATCTTTGTTATTTCTATCTTTGAATGAGATTTGAATTCCAGCTACGGTTTCATTACAAATCAAGTCCCTATTTTTTATGATCAGGTTTCTCGACCACCAGGAACTCCGAATGATACAGATATACTTTTTCTTTCTTGGAAGAACACAATGAATTTCTTCTCCATCCATAAAAAAACTCCCAGAAAAGGTTTTTCCTTTTGGAAGCGAAACAACCAAGTTATTGGAAGAACAAAAAGATTCTTCCCTGCATTCAACCGAACTAAGAAGCCCCCTCAAATCGAGATTTTTTCTTTCTATTAGATTTTGATTGTGGACACGATAGAGAAAGACTCCTGCTAGAACAAAAATCAAAGTCTTTAAAAAATTCTTTACGACAGCCTGCATTTGGCCGAAATCAATGAGAGTTTTCATGATCCTCCATATTTTTCTTATTTATTTTATATATATACGATAAAAATGAAAAATATTTTCTTTTTATTCGTATTGTATTTATTAAGTAATTTTTTCTCGTATTAACGAATTTTTTATCATAAACGAAATTTTTCTAGTATTGTATTAACGAATTAGCTATTTTAGAAACCTAAAGGTTTGCACTCATTAGAAGATCAGAACAGACAGATAAAAAAGCTGATTCCATTTTATTGCTGCAATGATTAATTGCATATTAATCTCGATTCTGGAAGTAACTATAATAAAAAGAAAATATAAGGCGGCTTTTACTTTTAATATCCATTTTTCGAATTGAATTCAAAAAAAAGTGAAGGAATCACAATCCTTTCAATTCTAAGATATATCTCTGTTCTGTCTTTTTTCATTCATATATTTGATATCAAGAAAAGATTAAGTAATACAAATCGTATCAATTAAGACATATATCATTTTTTTTTCATATTGAAATTTGAGAAATTTGACTTCGTGCTCCGAATGAATGATGGTTTACTCAATACAATATCTCTTCGGCGAAACAGCGGATATCTTGATCGGGGAAGAGAACGGGTCAATCTCATATGACCCAATATGTTTGACAAGTCACACTATATGTCAAGCCAAGCTTTTCGGTTCCAGGACGGCGAAAAGATACTTTTGGTATTCCTATACTCAAAAATTTCAACCAAAAAATGCATATCCTTTATTCACTTAAATAAGGAAAGGTGAAAATCCATGATTTCTTGTCTTCATTCCTTTTTCTTCTATTTGATACATCGATTTTGATACACCGATTTCTTCTCTTTGATTTTGATACATGGAAGGGTTTTTTGATAGAGTAAGACAGAATGGATTCAAAAAAACTGTAACGAAAGGATTGATCATTCGAATAAGTATCCATTTATTCTCCAATAATGCAATCTTCCCCTTGCGTATTGGTACTTATCGGGTATAGAATAGATCTGCTTCTCTTTGTTCTTACGAACAGAGTTGTTCCCTTATTTTTCTTTTCAATGAGATGAAATAAAAATGAACCACAGAATCTACTAAAAAAAAGTTTAGGTACACAATATATCGTCTTCTTAGTTTAATACGTACGAGAAAATCAAGTTTCTATTTCTCTTTGATAAAGGGGTATTTCCATGGGTTTACCTTGGTATCGTGTTCATACTGTCGTATTGAATGATCCCGGTCGACTGCTTTCTGTTTCTATAATGCACACAGCTCTAGTTGCTGGTTGGGCCGGTTCGATGGCTTTATACGAATTAGCTCCTCTGACCCCGTTCTTGATCCAATGTGGAGATTATGATCAGAAATATTATTTCATTAATTGCATCCATGGCTGAATGGTTAAAGCGCCCAACTCATAATTGGCAAATTCGTAGGTTCAATTCCTACTGGATGCACCCTAATAGGAAGGGTCAAAAAGTCTATCGGAATTGGCTCAATGGGATCTTCCATAACGAATTAATTGGTATAGTATATTCATACCCTAACATAGGAAGAGTAAGAACTAGAATTCTGATCGATACTAAAACTCATAGGGAAGAAAATGGATTTATGGATGGAATCAAATATGCAGTAGTTAGAGGAAAAAGTCTTCGCTTATTGGGGAAGAATGAATCTTTAATGAAATACCAAAATCCAGAGGATGTATTTGCGCGATAGGCTCATTTATGGACTTATTGTGAAAATTGTGAGACATCCATTTACAAAAAATATGCACAAAAAAACAAATCTATTTGTCAACATGGTGCATTTCATTTACCAATGGAGAGTTTAGATCGAATCGAATCTTTGATTGATTGATTCGGGTACTTGGGATCCTACGGATGAGAATATAGTTTCTATTGATCCCTATGAGATTCTTAGAAAAAAGAAAGAGAAGAATACATAGAGGAATAGATTTCTATATATAGAAATATATATATATATTATATATATATATATATATATTTTTTTTAATAAAGGAGAAATTCTCCTAAGATACCGAGAGGAAGGAGAAGTAGATAACCATTTGTTCAACAATGACAAATTATTACACGAGGAAGAACTTGAAGACCTTGTATACATACTTCTAATGTCGAATCAGGATCAACAAAGAAAGAAATCAAGGATTGAGTCGAACTAAGGTAATAGCTATGAATAGTCATCTTCTACCCCGAAAGGGCTAGAAGAATGGCACCTATTATGGGACATACAATGCATTACAGGCGTATGATCATTACGCTTCGACCGGGTTATTCTATTCCACCTCTTCTAGAGATTCTTTATTCTATTCCACCTCTTCTAGAGAAAAGAACTTAAAGAAAAATACTTAATAACACGGCGATACATTTATACAAAACTTCTAGTCGGAGCACACGCAATGGAGCCGTAGAAAGTCAAATGAAATCCAATCCACGAAATAATTTGATCTATGGACGACATCGTTGTAGTAAAGGTCGTAATGCCAGAGGAATTATTACCGTAAGGCATAGAGGGGGGGGTCATAAGCGTCTATACCGTAAAATCGATTTTCGACGGAATCAAAAAGACATATCTGGTAGAATCGTAACCATAGAATACGACCCTAATCGAAATACATACATTTGTCTTATACACTACGAGGATGGTGAGAAGAGATATATTTTACATCCCAGAGGAGCTATAATTGGAGATACCATTTTTTCTGGTAAAGGAGTTCCTATATCAATGGGAAATGCCCTACCTTTGAGTGCGGTTTGAACTATTGATTTACGTAATTGGAAGTAACCAATTAGGTTTACGACAAAACCTAGAAATCGATCACTAATCCATTTGGAGTACCTCTATGGAATAGACCTCAACAGAAAACTGTTGAGTAAGGGCAGCAAGTGATTGAGTTCAGTAGTTTCTCATAGAAAATTATTGACTCTAGAGATATGGTAATATGGAGAAAATTGTTTGAAGCACGCACAGAACTGGAAGCGCCCCTTCTTTCAAAGAGAGGAGGACGGGTTATTCACATTTCATTTGATGGTCAGAGGCGAATTGAAAGCTAAGCAGTGGTAATGAAGATCCCCCGAAGAGATGTCTCCTACGTTACCCGTAATATGTGTAAGTATCGACGTAATTTGATAGAGTCATTCGGTCTGAATGCTACATGAAAAACATAAGCCAGATGACGGAACGGAGAGACCTAGGATGTAGAAGATGATAATATGAATGATTCGGGAGATTAGGATTCCTAAATATCCACTCATGTGATACTTCATTATACGATGAAAAGATCTATTTTTTTCTATATCATCATATACATCTAGAAAGCCGTATGCTTTGGAAGAAGCTTGTACAGTTTGGGAAGGGGTTTTTTTGATAAAAAAGAAGAATCTACTTCAACCGATATGCCTTTAGGCACGTCCATACACAACATAGAATTCACACATGGAAAAGGCGGACAATTAGCTAGAGCAGCAGGTGCTGTAGCGAAACTGATTGCAAAAGAGGGTAAATCGGCCACATTAAGATTACCATCTGGGGAGGTTCGTTTGATATCCCAAAACTGCTTAGCAACAGTCGGACAAGTGGGTAATCTTGGGGTGAACCGAAAAAGTTTGGGTAGAGCTGGATCGAAGTGTTGGCTAGGTAAGCGTCCTGTAGTAAGAGGAGTAGTTATGAACCCTGTGGACCATCCACACGGGGGCGGTGAAGGAAGAGCCCCAATTGGTAGAAAAAAACCCGCAACTCCTTGGGGTTATCCTGCGCTTGGAAGAAGAACTAGGAAAAGGAGAAAATATAGTGATAGTTTGATTCTTCGTCGCCGTAAATAGGAATATTCAAAATCGAATTTTTGGAATTCGAAATAATGTGATGGGCGAACGACGGGAATTGAACCCGCGCATGGTGGATCCACAATCCACTGCCTTGATCCACTTGGCTACATCCGCCCCTTATCTAGCTAAAGAAAGGATTTTCTCTTTTTTCCATTCATCATTATTGTTTTTATTCTGACCTCGATACTTAGATCGAGATATTGGACATAGAATGCCAATCTTTACTATGCAAAAAAAGGAGTAATCAACTGTGATAGGTCAAAACAAAAGATTTGTAGCAAAGAAAAAGAAAAGATATGTAGCAAAGAAAAAGAAAAGATATGTAGCTAAGCATTTATCGGAAAAAACGGAAAAAATAAAAATGGGGCAGGAGAACGAAATCATAAGAACTTGGTCTCGGGCATCTACTATTACACCCTCCATGGTTGGCCGTACAATCGCTATTCATAATGGAAAGGAACATATACCTGTTTATATAACAGAATCTATGATAGGTTACAAATTGGGAGAATTCGTGCCTACCCGTTTTTGGGGGATAGATGCAATAAATGATAACGATAATAAATCTGTAATGAAGAATCAAAAAAAATAGGGATCAAACATAAGGAGAAAGAATCTTATGAAAAATTTTAAAAAGCTAGCGGATAACCCTATGAAAAAGAACTCAAGTTCAAGTAAAGGAGTCCAAGTTTTAGCTCAACATATAGGTATTTCTGTTTCCAAAGCGCGAAGAGTAATTGATCAGATTCGCGGACGTTCCTATGAAGAAACAATTATGATACTAAGTTTCATGCCTTATCAAGCATCTTATCCCATTTTCAAATTAGTTTATTCTGCAGCAAAAAATGCTAATCATAATATGGGTTTAAACGAAGCTGATTTATTCATTAGTAAAGCCGAAGTCAATAGAAGTACTATTAGAAAAAAGGCAAGACCCCGTGCTCAAGGACATAGTTATCCAATAAAAAGAAGCACATGTCTTATAAAAGTCGTACTCAAGGAAAAACCGAAATCTTTATTAAATCAATCTAAAATTTAGATTCCTTTTCATTTAAAAAGATATGGATGAAAAAAAGAAAATAGAGAATTATGGGACAAAAAACAAATCCACTTTGTTTCAGACTTGGTACAACCCATAGTCATCATTCTGTTTGGTTTGAAGAACCAAAAAATTATTCTACGAGTATACAAGAAGATCAAAAAATACGAAATTTTTTCAAGAATTATGTACAATATAGAATCAAAAAAGGTTTACAAATTGGTACCAAGAAATATTTAGAAAAATTAAAAAAAATAGAGCAAAAGAATAAAAAACAAAAAAGTAAAAAAAAGAGAATATCTTTACCTCCCTTACCTCCCTTAGGCTTTGAAGGAATTATACGTATAGAAATTGAAAAACAAGGATTTAGAACACAAAAAACATTTATACGAGTCATCATCTATAGCGGATTCGTACCAAAATTCTTATTAAAAGGGAAATGTTTGGCAAAATTCAAGAAAAATGTAAAAAAACAAGAATTCTTTTCTATATACCCCAGATTAATTCGTATTCAACTCAAAAGAGCTGAACAATTATATAGCCAACCTAATCTTCTTGCAGAATTTATAACCTTACAATTAAAAAATAGAGTCCCCTTTAGAAAGACAATGCAACAAGCTATTGATTTAGCTAAAGAAACAGATACAAAAGGAATAAAACTTCAACTCGCAGGCCGTATCGACGGAAAAGAGATCGCACGTAAAGAAGGTAAAAGAAAGGGTAAACTTCCCCTACAAATAATTTGTGCCAAAATAGATTATTGTTCTCATACAATTCAAACTATCAATGGAGTTTTAGGCTTAAAAATTTGGATATTTAGAAAGTAGAGCAAAGTAGAAAAAAATGACTTTGTCTTTCTATATTTATAGCAACTAGAACTATTTTTTTAAAACGCATAAGCCGACCCAGTTTACGAATTTATTCGAAATATCAACGAATTCCTAAGATTCTAGGTGGAATAGGAATTGTAATTCTGTCTACTTCTCAGGGTATAATGACAGATCGAGAAGCTCGACTTCAAAGAATTGGAGGAGAGATTTTGTGTTATATATGGTAATCCTCAAAAAAATAGACAAAAAAGCTGTCAATAAAAAAAAATAATAATAATTTTGTATTTTAGAAATAATTATAATTATTTTTACGTTATTTAGCAGTTAAGTCTATTAATCCATATAATCGAGGAAAAAGATATGAAAGAGAAAAGAAAAACCAACATAGATATCAATAAAAAAGAGCAATTTCTTTATGAAGGAATAATTGTGGAACCGATCAAAGATATCTTTTTTTTTATCTTAAAAATCAAACCGTTGTGAGTTATCTAAATGAAAGAGAGCAATTTCTTTCTAAAGGACTTGTAACCCATCAAAGATATCATGTTCCACGTACGTCTGCATCATAATAGTCAAATCGTTGTGGGTTTTCGATCTTTCAATATGCGCCGTAATCGTATACGTGTGTTACTAGGGGATAGAGTCAAGATACAAATAAGTGAATTTGATTCACAAAGAGGGAAAATTTCTTATCGATTTCCCCAAGATAGAAAAAAAAAAGACAAATTCTTTGATTGATTCTATTAGAGAAAAACGAGGAATTCGAATTAGTTAGGGTTAAATCAAAATTGAATTGACTCTTTTAGTATAATTGCTATGCTTAGTGTGTGATTCGTTAGTTTTTTTTTCTTTCAAAGTTAGAATTGAAAAAATCAACTAATCCTTACTAAAAACTTATTTCATAATAAAAAAAAACTAAAAACCAACCTATTGCTTCGTATTATCAAGATCCTAAGAAACAGTCACTATATGAATAAATCATATATTTGTAGCAACTGAAATCTCATCTTTTTTCTCTAATTCATAGAGAAAAAAGAGGATTATCCAGTGTTTAGTAAAAAAAAAAAGGATTTTTAGAAAAGGAGGGGTGATAGAAAGAAAGAACAAGATATCAATGCTATATGATCCCAATATGTATGGTCTATAAATCATGTGATAAAAGAAAAAGCAGTGTCACAAAGCATCAATAATCAAATATTCAATTCAAAAATACATAAAAAAGAGAAATTTTAATAAAAAAGAATAAAGAGTCCTGAGTTAAGAAAACTAAGGAAATTGACTCAACAACAAATTTTGTTGGAAGCTCCATTGCAGAGTTTAGACCTAACCATGAATAGAGAAGCTATGGGAACGACAGAACCTGTGACTATGTAGAATTCTATTCAAAAAAATTCTAAAAATTCATTAGGTGGGATGGCGGAACAAACTAAGAAAAAATTGAATTATTTATTCTGAAAGTCATGAATTGAACCTACGAATGAAAGAAAAAAATGAAAAAGAAAACAGTAAATATTCGCCCGCGGAATACCTAATTTATTTACGAAAAATAATTTTGACATTATTCAATAGAAATCAGGAAAGAAAAGATTCTTTATAAAAGAAAGAAGCATCATATTCTCTATTCAAATTTCAATATGCACAAAAGAACACACATCTCTGCCTTAATTTATCCTATATAGAAATAGATTAATTCCTTTTTTTTTTTTTTTTTGAAAAAATCGAATTTCATCCAATTTCATCCAATCAACATTTAAATAAATGAATTTGAATTATCTTTTTATTTTATTCGCGAGGAGCTGGATGAGAAGAAATTCTCACGTCCAGTTTTGCAATAGAGATGAGATTGAAAAAAGAACCATCGACTATAACCCAAAAAAACCTAAATTTCGTAAACATCATAGAGGAAGAATGAAGGGAGTATCTTGTCGGGGCAATTCAATTTCTTTTGGCAGATATGCTCTTCAAGCACTTGAACCTGCCTGGATTACAGCTAGACAAATAGAAGCAGGGCGAAGGGCAATAACAAGATATGTGCGTCGTGGTGCAAAAATATGGGTACGTATATTTCCCGATAAACCTGTTACAATGAGAAGTGCAGAAACACGCATGGGTTCAGGTAAAGGAGATCCAAAATATTGGGTATGCGTTATTAAACCAGGTCGAATACTTTATGAAATGAGTGGAGTATCAGAAACTATAGCTAGAAGAGCTATCTCAATAGCTGCTCACAAAATGCCTATACAAACTCAATTTCTTGTTTCAAAATAGAAATTTAAAAGAAAACAAAAAAGGGAAGGTATTAAAGATTAAAAAACAAATATAGGTTTATTTTTTTCTGGACAGAAAATATTTCTTCTTTTATTTTACTTATTTGTACTTAAATCTAGAATTTGAAATAAAAAAGATATGATTCAACCTCAAACTATGTTGAATGTAGCAGATAACAGCGGCGCTCGTAAATTGATGTGTATTCGAATCATAGGAGCTAGTAATCAACGATATGCTCAAATTGGTAATGTTATTGTTGCTGTAATCAAAGAAGCAGTTCCCAATATGTCTTTAGAAAAATCAGAAGTAATTCGAGCTGTAATTGTACGTACATGTAAGGAACTAAAACGTGAAGATGGTATGATAATAAAATACGATGACAATGCAGCAGTTATCATTGATCAAAAAGGAAATCCAAAAGCATCTAGGATTTTTGGTGCAATCACTGAAGAATTGAGAGAATTTCGTTTTACTAAAATCCTTTCATTAGCTCCTGATGTATTGTAAACACTATATAATGAGACTTTTATATATTTTATATATAGGATATTTTAAATAGATGAAATTAGAAGATTTTTCCTCAGGTATATATTTTATTTTATTTTCGAAAAAAAAAAAAAGAAAAAAAAGGAAACATGTTGATTACATAAAAATAAGTAAGAATTCATAATTCTAATTCGTCATGAGTAAGGACACTATTTCCGATCTTATAACTTTGATAAGAAATGCTGACATGGCTAAAAAAGAAACTGTTCAAATACCATCTACAAACATTACTGAAAGCATTGTTAAAATACTTTTAAGAGAAGGTTTTATTGAAAATGTTCGGAAACACAAAAAAAATAACAAAAATTTCTTGATTTTAACTCTACGATATAGAAAAACTCGAAAAGGAATATATGGACATAGAACTAGAACTATTTTTTTAAAACGCATAAGCCGACCCAGTTTACGAATTTATTCGAAATATCAACGAATTCCTAAGATTCTAGGTGGAATAGGAGTTGTAATTCTGTCTACTTCTCAGGGTATAATGACAGATCGAGAAGCTCGACTTCAAAGAATTGGAGGAGAGATTTTGTGTTATATATGGTAATCCTCAAAAAAATAGACAAAAAAGCTGTCAATAAAAAAAAATAATAATTTTTATGTGATTTTGCATTTAAGTCTTCATATAATAATGGAGGAAATAAAGGTATAAAAAAAAATACCGATGCTAAAAAAAATAGTAATAAAAAAGAGCAATTTATTTATCAGGAAACCATTGTGGAACCGATCAAAGATATCGTAGGTTTGCATCGTAAAAATAAAATCGTTCTGAGTTTTCTAAATGAAAAAAAAAAAATTTATTTCTAATTCTAACGGAACAATTTTGAAACCGATCAAAGATATCATGTTCCACGTACGTTTGCACCATAATAGTCAAACTATTCTGGGTTATCTATCTGGCAATATGCGTCGTAATCGTATACGTGTGTTACTAGGGGATAGAATCAAGATACGAATAAGCGAATTCGATTCAAAAAAAGGAAGAATTTTTTATCGATTTCCTCCTCTATCAAAGCAGACTAGGAAAAAAAAACTAAGAATGATCATCAAGCGATGGAGAATAACGCCTCTCCTGAATCATTCTTAAACTTAAAAAAAGAAAGCACAAATCCAATAAGCAACGATTCCCCTCAATCAACAGATCAAAAGAATAGCAAAGACCTAAGACCTAACCAAAATAATAAAGATTCTCAAAGAAATCAATAATATAAAAAATCCATAATAATAATATAAGAAATCCACAATATCCATAAAAAATAAAGGTAGAAAAAAGATGAAAAAAAAAAAAATAAGAAATAGAGAAATTGAAGAATAGGAAAAAAAGCAAGAATCATGGTTGGGAAGGTTATAGCTATAGGAATAGATATTTGATATATTAGAGTAGTTCGTTTTGTTATTGATTGACCCTAGTCGGAAATTGATTGACCCTAGTCGGGTCAAAAATAAGTGAGAGGTTGGAGGATTTATGCCAATCGGAACACCAAAAGTTCCTGTGATTCGTTCTGAAGAAACAGTTTTCCTTACTTTATCTGAACTATTTGAGGAAGAAAGAATCCTATTTCTATGCAGAAATATAGAATTCACTTTTATGAATGAGCTTATTGCTCTCATACTATTAATGGATCTCGAAAATGAAAGTAATATTTATATATATATAAACTCTCACGTTGGTGGGGTACTATCAGCAATGGCCCTTTATGATACTATGCAAGTTTCAAGTTCTGACGTGTGTACAATGAATATAGGATTAGTTGGATCAGCGGCATCTTTGATTCTGGTCGGAGGAGCAATTCCTAAACGGGTAGCATTCCCTCACGCTAGGGTTTTGATTCACCAACCTTCGACTGGCTTTTTTTCTGGAACTACAGAAAAAATGCAAGTGGAAGCAGAAGAAATGTTTGAACTTCGTAACACAATTGCGGAAATTTATGCACAAAAAACTGGTCAACCTATAAATGTTATACAGAATGATCTGGAAAGAGATACTTTTATGTCCGCAAAAGAAGCTCAAGATTATCATATTATTGATCGCATAGCAGTTCCAAAAAATTGGAAAATATAATCCGATCTGAGTTCTTTTTCTCAATTGATAGGAGAATGGGATATCATTCAATTTTTTTCTATCCTATACAAGAACTTTTTGTTTTTGTATAGGATAGAAAAAAATTTTTTGGTATCCTAAACTAAATATGGGAAGAAGAGCAAGAATCGTGCTTGAGAAGGGAAAGTTATAGTAGCAAAAATTATAGGAATCGATATTTGATATATTGGAGTAGTTCGTTTTGTTATTGATTGACCCTAGTCGGAAATTGATTGACCCTAGTCGGGTCAAAAATAACTGAAAGGTTGGAGGATTTATGCCAATCGGAACACCAAAAGTTCCTGTGATTCGTTCTGGGAAAACAGTTTTCGTTACTTTATTTGAACTACTTCAGAAAAAAAGAATGCTTTTTCTATGCAGAAAAATAGAATTCCCTTTGGTGAATCAACTTATTGGTCTCATACTCTTCATGGAGTATAACGAAATTGATCCTGAAAATGAAGATGAAGATGAAAGTAATCCTTGTATTTCTTTACTTATAAACTCGAAGGGTGGAGGGGTACTAGCAGCAATGGCTCTTTATGATACTATGGAATTTTCACGTTATAGCGTGTCCACAATGAATCTAGGATTAGCTGCATCAGCGGCATCTTTGATTCTGGTCGGAGGAACAATTCGTACACGGCTAACATTCCCTCACGCTAGGGTTTTGATTCACCAACCTTCTACTGGCTATTTTTGTGGAAATGCAGACGAAATCCTAGTAGAAGCAGAAGAAATGTTTGAACTTCGTAACGAAATTGCGGAAATTTATGCACAAAAAACTGGTCAACCTATAAATGTTATACAGAATGATCTGGAAAGAGATACTTTTATGTCCGCAACCGAAGCTCAAGATTATGGTATTATCGATCATATAGTAACAAATCGATATCATGTAGATTAGATAGTAAAATAATTAAAAAAAATCTTTTTCTTTGATGATCTGAGTTTTTTTTCTCAATTGATAGGAGAATGGGATATCATTCAATTTTTTTCTATCCTATACAAGAACTTTTTGTTTTTGTATAGGATACATCAAAATTTTTTGGTATCCTAAATATAGGATATTCAAGTTGGTGAATTGAAAAAAAAAAGAAAACAGATTCATTTCTTCCTTTAACTATTTTTTTTTACTAATCTGATATTTTTTGATCATTCGAATCAAAGTCAATCAAATAAGTATTTCAAAAAATTGTTTAGAGTTTTTGTCATGTATCAATGGTGAATTACCGGTAGAAGGTTCCATCGGAACAATTATTAAAGGCACCTCGCTTAAAAAAAAAAAATAAAAGAAAAGGAAATGGGAGAGAAAATGACAAGAAGATATTGGAACATCAATTTGGAAGAGATGATTGAAGCAAGAGTTCATTTAGGTAATAATAAAAAGAGATGGAATCCTAGAATAACTCCTTATATTCTTGCAAAGGACAAATACAAACGTAAAGCTATACATATTCTAAATCTTACTAAAACTGCTCGTTTTTTATCAGAAGCTTGTGATTTACTTTTTGAGGCAGCAAGTAAAAAAAAAAACATTTTAATAGTTGGTACTAAACAATTACCAGAAAAAGTCGCGGATTCAGTAGCGTTGGCTGCAAAAAGGGCTCGATGTCATTATGTTAATAAAAAATGGTTTCGTGGTATGTTAACAAATTGGGTCATTACGCGAAGGAAACTTCATAAGTTAAGGGACTTAAAAGCATTAGAAAAGATGGGCAAATTAAACTCTCTTCGCAAAAGAGATGCAGCAATCTTGAAAAGAAAATTAGCTACTTTGCAAAGATATCTCGGCGGAATTAAATATATGCAGAAGTTACCTGATATTGTGATTATCATTGATCAGCAAAGAGAATATATAGCTCTTCGAGAATGTATTATTTTAGGTATTCCGACAATTTGCTTAATCGATACAGATTGTGATCCAGATCTGGTGGATATTCCAATTCCAGCCAACGATAATGATACAGTTTCAATTCGATGGATTCTTAACAAATTAGTGTCCGCAATTTGCGAGGGTCATTCTAGCTATGTTATATAAAGAATCATTATATATGAAGAACTATATTATATATAACCATAACCACTTCAATAAAGAATTCTAAGATTTCTGAATTGCTAATATTCTTTGTTATTAAGAAAATTTTTGTTAATAATTTTCTTATAGGCCAACATAAGCTTAATATTAATTAAGCATAATATTAATCCAATTTTTTTTTCTCACTGTTACTAAAAAGAGTGAAATGTTACTAAAAAGAGTGAAAAGAATCCCCTTAATATTAATAAAGGGGATTATTCTTGAAATTATTAGTAGTTAATTTTCAGGTTTCATTATTCAAAATGAAATTCAATTAAAAAAAATTTTTTTGTCCGTTACAGACTTTTAATTTCATCATAATCATAGTTTTGAAAAATCTTATTCATTTAAAAAAAAATAAAAAAATAACTGGCTGGTAAGTATTTTAAGGTATTATATCCCGATAACATGTTATTCACATATATAATATAATATAGATATATAAATAATGTATAAATATGAATTTGCACGAACGAATAAAACAGAGTGAGTTGGACTCACTCAAAGTCAAAGAGCAGATAAAAGATGATATTAAGGAATTTATTACCATGATTACTTTTAATCAAAATGAAAATAATGCTCTTTTTGAAAAAATTCATAAAGTCTCACCCAATTCTAGAAACACAGTATCTTTTGAATTGGTTGTTATGTTTCTGACAGGGATTAGAGACATTTGTGAAGGAAAATCAATATCTTTTGAGGAGAAAATCCTTATAGATTTAGAAGAAACGGATGGGGCTTGGAGAAAAATTGCTCCAAATCTAACATATATATTTTCTATAAAAAATAAGATAGATGCTTTCCTTTTTAAATTAAAGGAAAGTCAACTTATTTTTAATTTGGAGGAGGAACCAAATATCCAAATTCCATTTTTGTTTGATTTTCTGGAAAAGGTTCTTTTGGATGACGAGACTTTATAGTCATTTCTTTTCGAGATTCTGTTATATGATATAGACAAAATAATTGTCCCTTTTGTTTTACGATTTAATTTATTAATAAAAATTGTCTTTTTTCTCTATTCTAATTAGAGAAACTCTATTAGAAAAAAAAGACGATTATCCAGTTTAAAAAGATTTTTCTAAAAGCTAAAAGGAAGAGTGATAGAAAGAACAAGATAAGTTAACACACAAAAAAGACATTTCAAATTCTCTTTTCTATCTTCCATTCTAATAAATAATGGAATATCTTTCGATTTTTATTTGATTGTATAAAGAAAGATACTATGTTCTATGAAAGTAGACTTATATGAAGTATTTTATGATAGCTTCAAATATATATTAAATATATTAAAAAAGTTCGATCCTGCTTCAAAAAAAAATATTGATAAATGACATCATGGCTAACATTTAAAACTATATTAAAAATATTCTATTCATAATACTGAGAAGGTATTTTCCTTTTCCAAGATCTAAAACAAGTCCGTTGGGCACCTTATGCTTATGTCATAATAGATTTGAACACTTGCCTCGAATTGACTCAATATCATAATTGCTCTAGTAAATAACTAACTAGTTTAGTGAATAACTTAAAAAAAAGATGGATGATAGATAGAAAATAACTAATCATATCATAAGGAAACAATCCATCTTTTATAAGTTCATTAAAAACTTGACTCTTGGCAGGTCTCTTTGTATGTGTTGTCCGGAAAGAGGAGGACTTAATGATTATTCGTTCGCCGGAACCAGAAGTGAAAATTCTTGTGGATAGAGATCCTATAAAAACATCTTTTGAGCTATGGGCCAAACCTGGTCATTTTTCAAGAACAATAGCTAAGGGTCCTGATACTACCACTTGGATCTGGAATTTACATGCTGATGCTCACGATTTCGATAGTCATACCAGCGATTTGGAGGAGATCTCCCGAAAAGTTTTTAGTGCTCATTTCGGTCAACTCTCCATTATTTTTCTTTGGTTGAGTGGTATGTACTTCCATGGTGCCCGTTTTTCCAATTATGAAGCATGGCTAGGTGATCCCACTCATATTGGACCTAGTGCCCAGGTAGTCTGGCCAATAGTAGGTCAAGAAATATTGAATGGTGATGTCGGAGGGGGCTTTCGAGGAATACAAATAACCTCTGGCTTTTTTCAAATTTGGCGAGCATCTGGAATAACTAGTGAATTACAACTTTATTGTACCGCAATTGGTGCATTGATTTTTGCCTCACTAATGCTTTTTGCCGGTTGGTTCCATTATCATAAAGCTGCTCCAAAATTGGCTTGGTTCCAAGATGTAGAATCTATGTTAAATCATCACTTAGCAGGATTACTAGGACTTGGATCTCTTGGTTGGGCGGGTCACCAAATTCATGTATCTTTACCGATTAACAAATTTCTCGATGCTGGTGTTGATGCTAAAGAGATACCACTTCCTCATGAATTTATCTTGAATCGAGATCTTTTGGCTCAACTGTATCCAAGTTTTAACGAGGGAGCAACTCCCTTTTTCACCTTGAATTGGTCAAAATATGCAGACTTTCTTACCTTTCGTGGAGGGTTAGATCCAATAACAGGGGGTCTATGGTTGAGCGATACTGCACACCATCATTTAGCTATTGCCATCCTTTTTCTGATTGCTGGTCATATGTACAAGACTAACTGGGGCATTGGTCATAGCCTTAAAGACATTCTAGAAGCTCATAAAGGTCCATTTACAGGACAAGGGCATAAGGGTCTTTATGAAATTTTAACAACTTCATGGCACGCTCAATTATCTCTTAACCTAGCTATGTTGGGTTCCTTAACCATTATTGTAGCTCATCATATGTATGCAATGCCTCCTTATCCATATCTAGCTACTGACTACGGTACACAACTTTCATTGTTCACACATCACATGTGGATTGGTGGATTTCTGATAGTTGGTGCTGCTGCACATGCAGCCATTTTTCTAGTAAGAGACTATGATCCAACTACTCGATACAATGATCTTTTAGATCGTATCCTTAGACACCGCGATGCAATCATATCACATCTTAACTGGGTATGTATATTTTTAGGTTTTCACAGTTTTGGCTTGTATATCCATAATGATACCATGAGTGCTTTAGGACGTCCTCAAGACATGTTTTCAGATACCGCTATCCAATTACAACCCATCTTTGCTCAATGGATACAAAATACTCATGCTTTAGCACCTAGCCTAACAGCTCCTGGTGCAACAACGCCTACCAGCTTAACTTGGGGAGGTAGTGAATTAGTAGCAGTAGGTAGCAAAATAGCTTTATTACCTATTCCATTAGGAACCGCGGATTTTCTAGTCCATCATATTCATGCATTTACGATTCATGTGACTGTATTGATACTACTGAAGGGTGTTCTATTTGCTCGCAGTTCCCGTTTG